TATGTTTCAAAAAAAAAATGGAGTTTTTTTCGAATTTCTAAGTTTTTTTATAAGTTCATTGCAGTGACTCTTTTTTCTCAAAAGGATTCCTTCCCTTTTTTTGTTTGTCCATTACTAAATTGACACTTTTTAAGTCTTCTAAAGCTAATAACTAACTAATAAGTAAATGTAAAAGGAAAATCTGGAAAAATCTAAACTAAGAATGGGAATCTTTGAACAATAGGATGAAGAACTATTCTTATTTCGACACAAGAAAAGGAAAATGCCTTTTCTGTGTCGAAGACTAGTAAGACGAAGGAAGAAGACCCTGTATTTATTTGACTTAGTAATTTTTTTAACTTTTTGTTCTACTCATTTATCCTTCCTTTCGATTTTCCACTTATTTATCTTATGTTATTTATCTTAATGTTTAGTATCTTTTGTTTAGTATCTTTTCAAATTTGATTCTATTAGAATAAAAAACAAAACTCATTCTGTGCCATTGAAATATAACAATAAAAAAAAGGGCGCACCCCTCCAATCCAATTTTGATTGAAAAAAGAAAAGAAGGGGTAAAGTCAAATAGTTGTCTTCACACTTAGGAATGTGGGAAAAGTAATTCCTGATATCTGGTAGAAAAAGCATAGAAACAAGCAAAAGGCTTTGCATACTCTAGAAGAATTTGGTTCTTCTTTACAAGATTGATGTTTATATAAATTATAAATCCGCGGGTCTAAAAATTCATTTCGGACAATTGAACCTTCTCAAACTGTTTCTTTTTAAGAACCAAAAAGATTTGTGCCAAAACAATAGATGTAAAGAAGAGGAAAAGGCCTTGTAAACGTAATGGATCTTGAAGTACGATTTCCGCATCCCCCTGTCCAAATCCACCTACATTAGGATTACTCGTTAATGGTTGATCGAGTTTGATAGCTTCACCCTCGGAAACGAGAAGTTCTGGTCCTGGAGGGATAATATCAATTACTTGACGGCCGCCCGCTGCATCCGTTATGGTTATTTCGTACCCTCCTTTTTCTTTTCGTATGATTTTGCTTACTATACCTGCTGACGTAGCATTATAAACTGTATTATTACTTTTGCTCCCGTCGGGATAAATCTGACCCCTTCCTCTGTTTCCGCCTAGGTATATGGGATATTTTAAGAAATAAACATCCTTATTAGTAGCAGGGTCTGGGGAAAGAATAGGAAAGGTGATTTCACTATATTTCTGACCAGGAACAGGGCCTATCACAAGAATATTTTTTTTAGTAGGGCGATAGCTCTGAAAAGACAGATTGCCTATCTTTTCTTTCATCTCGGGCGAAATACGATCGGGTGGAGCTAATTCAAACCCCTCCGGTAAAATAAGAACTGCCCCCACATTCAAACCCCCCTTCTTACCGTTAGAAAGAACTTGTTTCAGTTGCATATCATAAGGAATTCTAACAACTGCTTCAAATACAGTATCCGGAAGTACCGCTTGTGGAACCTCAATATCCACGGGCTTATTAGCTAAATGGCAATTGGCACATACAATACGCCCCGTTGCTTCTCGTGGATTTTCATAACCCTGTTGCGCAAAAATGGGATATGCGTTTGAAATAGATGTCCCCGTTATTATATATATCACGAGCGATACGGAAATGGATCGAGTAATCTCTTGCTTTATCCAAGAAAAGGTATTTCTAGTTTGCATGGTCCAATCATTGATCCCGAAGGTTTCTACAATAAAATTAGGCGGGTCGCTAGTAGAGTTCCCTATCCATTATTTTGTTATTTTTTTTTTTGCTTTGCTTATATACAAAGGAAGAAACATTCTAATTTGATCAGCGACTCTCTTTCATTGAACGATAAATAATTACAAGGGATGGAGATACACGATTTAAATACTGAAAAGTCCAATATTTAAAAAATGTATCTATAAGGACCGGAAGGGTGGAAACAAGAACAGATATAATCTGATCATTATGAGAAAATCCAAAATCTTTGTAGATATAGCCAATCATTAGTTCCCAACCATGAGTCGAATGGTATCCGGTAAATAATTCAGTTAAAAAAAGAATAGAAAAAGCTTTTATTGTGTCACTTAAATTATATAGGAATTCTTTAACCCAAGAGTTAAGAATACCAAGCTCCTCACTACCCAAAAATGAATAACCACTTAGAATAACGAAACAAATTATATTTGTCGAAAAGTGCAAAATCATATCGATACAACCCGCATTGTGCGCCTTTAGCAATTGGATCGTTTCCTTTTGGATTCCTATACGAAGTTTTTGTAAATGTGTTTCCGGGTATTCTTTTATCATTTCGTCCAACAGGAAGAGTTCCTCTAATTCTATGAATTGTTGTAGAATATTTTTTTCTTGAATATCATTCAACAGAATTTCGGATTGCCTAGTATTCCACCAATGAGTAATCCAGGGTTTCAGACTTTTATTAAAAAGGAGAGAGATCCACCAGGGCAAAAATACTATGGATGTAAGAGAGAGAAGGGGAATGAATACTTTCTTTTTTGCCATTTTTTGATCGGTGACTTGTTAATCAACCCTACCTCCTTCGTTGAATTTATGTGACCTAAGTTTTCTATCAAACATGAGTTCCATTATAACGTAGCGGGCTTATTCTCTGCTTTTTATTTTGATTCAGTACTTAGTCCTTGAATCTAAAAAGAATCCGCTTCGAATTCGAATGAAATCTAAATCTAGATAATCTATATATTAGAAGGTTTTCCATATATTATAGAGGTTCCAGATCGATTAAATTCGAAAAAATTGCCCTATTTCGATAAATGCCCGAAAGGGCCACTTCAAATACTCAAATTCTATTCAGGTTTCGAGACGACAGAACTCCCCTTCTATCAAAATAGAAAATATGTCATAAAATTTCGCGGGTTATCTAGGCTATCTATACTATATATATATATCTATCTATACTATATATATATATAGGGCCCAGGAATAACGGAGAAATTTTATGAAGAATATTATGAAAAATGAGTGAAAAAAAAGACCGAAAGGTTAGCGTTACGGTCTAAGAGCGAGATCCAATAGGTTGCTTTGGTTCTTAAGGAGCACAAAAGAAAGGATAAAGGAAAAAAGGTCAATTGACAAAAGAAAGTAGAGAAAATTGACAAGATATGTTCCATCTGTATCTAACGTACCAATTCCAAATATTGAAAAAAAAAAAAAAGAGAAAGTATTTATTCCGAAATGCTTTACTACTTTGTTTGATATATAAGATTAACATGAATCTATTATTTCGATTTCTTACTTGTTTTATTATTGAATTGAGTTGATTGACTTTACATTTACAAAAAACTGTGGACAAAAAAAAGGTTTTGTTTTATGTTATGCCTCTCCTCTTCTGTATACATATGCTTTAGCCCGACTGGTCATTTTTAAGAAACTTCAGCTACGTTATGCTATAGAAAAAAGAGAATTCTTGGCTGGAGTTTTTTTATTCCTGCCGAGACATAAAGAAATTTCAATTCATTTTTTCAAAGGACTTCAATTGGTACACGCAAGAAATAGGCCAATTCCGCAGCTTTTTGCTCAATTTCTCGTGGAGTAAAATTCTCATCAGGGCGAGTCAAGGGAACGGCCCCCTGTCCTCTGATTTCCATATAAAGGACACGACGAGCATAAATACCCTCTTTAACTTCTATTCTGATGGACTGAATATCTTTCATAAGGAATCGTAGAAGGATGCGACGGTTTTTTCCAGGAAACCCCCAACGAAAAATACACACTATTTCTTCTCGTCTATCGAATCGATCATAACCACTGCCTACATTCCAAAAAATTGTGCACCACAAATAGGAACTAATAAAGAGACCCGCGATCCCATAGAAAGACATCACGATTCCTTGTGGAAAAAAAACAATTTGCTGAGCCGGAAATAAAGATATCAAATTCCTACCAAGATAACTCGAAGTTCCAACCAATAAAAATCCTAATGAACCCAAAAAAAGGATAAAGGACCAGAAAAAATTGCTTGTTTTTCGAGACCCCGCTATAAATTCTATCCATATAGATTCTGATCGCCAACTCATACATACGAGATCCAGTTTTTTTTATTGGAATTGAGAGAATAACCAAAAAGAATTTGACTTTACTTTTTTGTTTCCGAAGAAACTCTCATCAACTAGCACTATTCTGATGTGAACCTTTAGTAGTAATTCATCGACTTGGTTAGATCGAAAACCAACCCCATATATATATTTAGTTCTACTAAATAAAATATTCTACTAAATCGATATCCGTGGTATCTAAGTCTTGAAAAAAAAAAAGATACGATTGTGTATCTTGGCCCCAGGCCCCGTCGGATCTAAAAAATCTTGGTTTTTTGAATATAAAGGGATAAAGAAGCCATTGCAATTGCCGGAAGTACTAGGGCCACTAAAGGCACAAAAATGGATGGAGTTGACATAGAATGGGTACCTCAATTTAATATTTGTACCTGTTATTGGTATAATTGTTATATTGTTAGTTAGAAAGATATCTTATAATAATTATATTCTAATTTGTATATTATACTAAGTCTATCTAAACGAGTATATATATATCTAATAAGTGCAAGGAAAGTAGACTGAAATAAATGGACTTGCCCCATCGGAAATATATGATAAGCCACTTTCTTTATTCTTCTTCGATTTCGATTGTTTTTTTGTCGTCGAAGTGGAATTAAAAAAAGTTAAAAAAGAAAGAGTTTATTAAAAATTCTCGAAGGATTCGATTTGTTAGAATCCAACAGAGATTTTTAGTAAAAAAAAAAGAAAATAGAATTCTCGCAATATATAAAAACATGAAAAATCCTATAACCCCTCTATCTATATTTTTTTTTATCTATACATATGCAAGAGAGGAAGATGAAATTCGTTTTCTTTGTCTCACCTAATTCTAATTTGATTTCCCGGGATAAAAAAGCAAAATTCACTTTTCATCTTCTTGATAAGACAAAAACCCGTGCAGTTGAAATAACTCACCCAGAACGACTTTTAAAAGTGTACGTGGTACGAT